TAAATTTGAATTCCCAGCAATGGACACTTTGTAATCCACTAATTCACACTCCTTCTTTTAATTGAATTGCAATTCAACTCGGCCCAATCTAAAAGGATTGAGCCGAGAGATTTGGATGAGTCAAATCATCCAAAAAGAGGTATCGTTTTATGATATTACGATACTAAAGTTCCCGATACTCCCTATTAGTATTAGGGAACAGTAGATTAGGGAACAGTAGATTAGGGAACAGTAGATTAGGGAACAGTAGATTAGGGAACAGTAGATTAGGGAACAGTAGATTAGGGAACAGTACATTAGGGAACAGTACATTAGGGAACAGTACGACTGAAGTGAAGATATAATAATCCGAAGGAATAAAGCGAATCATTGGGTTTAATCTGACAGATATTGAAATATTCAATCGAATAACTATCCATCCGCTTGTTACTATTTACTTAACATAGTGACATATCATATTGTAACAAGCAAATGCAAATATTGAAAAAATAGGAAATATTCAATAATGGTATTGAAAATGGTATTGAAATATTAAATAATGCTAATTGCTATTTTTAATAGCAATAAAAAAATATTTAGAAAATGTTCCTTAATTAGGAAAATGCTTTAGGAAAATAATTAGGAAAATAATTAGGAAAATGCTTTAGGAAAATAATTAGGAAAATAATTAGGAAAATGCTTTAGGAAAATAATTAGGAAAATAATTAGGAAAGTGTTTTAGGAAAATAACCATGTAATAATAAAATATTAGGGAGATTCGAAATGGCTAATTTGAATAACAAAAGATTATGGACCCCTTGTTGCAGTAATAGGGATCCGGATTTCGTGGAAAATGAAAATCAAAATGATATTGAAACGGAAAATCAAAATGATATTGAAACGGAAAATCAAAATGATATTGAAACGGAAAATCAAAATGATATTGAAACGGAAAATCCAGTTTCTGATTCTGAGATTACCAACGATCCCTTTTTTCAGAGTGCGCTAGACGGTTGTTTTGTTCGTTATTTTAATTTTGGTTTTCGGAAACTTGTGATCGATAATTTGATCGATAGTATCATTGACGATTTTCTTGACGATTTGATTCGCTCTGCAAGCGATATTGCGAGCTCTAGTGCAAATGAAAATCAAAAAAATGGGAGGATTAACCCAAATCATAATTCCGATAACCATAGTTCAGATACCCATAACGGCGAAAATGAAGAACCGAGCACGAGTGGTAATTCCGATGAGAGTGGAAGTAAAAACGGTGGGCCAGATGCTAGTCCATTACGGATCTGGGTGTGGAGTAGCAAAGATCATAATTCCGACGACAAGGGAAATCCAAATGCTACTCGTAGTCCGTTCGGGAAGGAGAATTCCGATGACAGACCAAATCCAAATGGGATTCACAATCCATTCGTGAATAATATTAGTCCGCTCGGGAATGATAATTACGATGACAGTGGAAGTCAAAATGGTAGTCTGTTCGGAAGTCAAAACGGCAGTCCGCTCGGGAATGATAATTACGATGACAGTGGAAGTCAAAATGGTAGTCTGTTCGGGAGTCAAAATGGTAGTCTGTTTGGGAGTCAAAACGGCAGTCCGCTCGGGACTAGCACGAATGATAATTCCGATGACCATAAGGGTGAAAATGAAGAACCTAGCACGAATGATAATTCCGATGACCATAAGGGTGAAAATGAAGAACCTAGCACGAATGATAATTCCGATGACCATAAGGGTGAAAATGAAGAACCTAGCACAAATGAAAGAAAAAATATAGATTATAGCGCTTTTTGGGTTCAATGTGAAACTTGTTATGGAATAAATTATAAGAGGCTCTTTTTTAAGTCAAGACTGAATATTTGCGAACACTGCGGCTGTCATTTGAGACTGGATAGCCCGGAGCGAATTGAACTTTTGATTGATCCGGGCACTTGGGATCCTATGGATAAAGCGGGTAAAGAGGATTCGATTGATCCAGGCACTAGGGATCCTGTGGATGAAGCGGGTAAAGAGGATTCGATTGATCCAGGCACTAGGGATCCTATGGATGGAGTGGGTCAAGAGGATGAAGACATGTCAATTCTGGATCCCATTGAATGGGATTGGGATCCGGAGTCAGAAGACGATGAAAACGAGGAAGACTCGGAAGACGAGTGGGATCTAGATTCGGATTTTTATTCGTATTCGGATCCAGATCCAAGTACGGATCCGGAGGAGGAATCGGAGGAAGAGGAATCGGAGAAAGAGGAAGAGGATCCGGAAGAATTGGATCCGGACAAAGAGGATCCGGAAGAATCGGATCCGGAAGAATTGGATCCGGACAAAGAGGATCCGGAAGAATCGGATCCGGAAGAATCGGATCCGGAAGAATTGGATCCGGACAAAGAGGATCCGGAAGAATCGGATCCGGACAAAGAGGATCCGGAGGAAGAGGATCTGGAGGAAGAGGAATGGGAATGGGACGAAGAGGAATCGGAATGGGACGAAGAGGAATCGGATCCGTGGGGCAAAGACCAATGGAATCCGCGGGATCCAGAGCAGCAAGAACAAAAAAAGAAGAAAAAGGATACGGAGGAAGAAGAGGACTGGTCATGGTTGGAGATCGAAGAAGAAAAGGTGGAAGTGGAGGATAAACCTTATATAGAGCGCATTTTTGCTTGTCAAGACGAAACAGAATTATCCGAAGCTGTTCAAACGGGTATAGGTCAAATAAACGGCATTCCCGTAGCAATTGGAGTGATGGATTTTCGATTTATCGGAGGTAGTATGGGATGCGTAGTAGGTGAGAAAATCACTCGTTTGATCGAATATGCTACCAATCAAATTTTACCCCTTATTCTAGTGTGTGCTTCCGGAGGAGCCCGCATGTACGAAGGAAGTTTGAGCTTGATGCAAATGGCTAAAATATCTGCCGCTTTATATGATTATAAATCGAATAAAAAGTCATTTTATATATCAATCCTTACAACTCCTACGACTGGTGGGGTGACAGCAAGTTTTGGTATGTTGGGGGATATCATTATTAGTGAACCCGACGCTTATATTGCATTTGCGGGTAAAAGAGTAATTGAACAAACATTAAATATAGAAGTACCTGAAGGTTCACAAACAGCCGAAGTTTTATTTGAAAATGGTTTATTGGACCTAATAGTACCACGTAATCTGTTAAAGGGCGTTTTGGATGAGTTATTACAGCTACACAATTTTTGTCCTTTGAATAAAAAAGAATAAAAAATTCAGCGGAGTCCTAACTTAATAATAAAGTTCCAAATTCGTTAATTTTTTTTGCGAAATAAATATTAAGTATTTAGTTATCGGAATCAAAGGAAAAATCTGAAAATGGATTTTTTAGGGGTGGCATAAGAAGAAATTATAGAAAGATAATGCGGATAAACAAATTATCTGCATTATCTTTCTATATTCCTAATTCCCTAAATTAGGGAACCCTCTAGCAACAATATAAAAATAAAAGGGCGAATTCTTTCTTCCGCGAAATTCAACTGGACAAGGTAAATGTAAACTAAATAAAACGAATTTCGTGTTCTTTTCTTACCTTCGGATTATAACCAATAACGAATTTGCCGGGAATTTCTAAGCGGAAAAACTCTTTATTAGATTTATTAAAGTCAAATTCGAAAATTAAAGATTAAAGTTAGAAGACAAGAAAAAGATAAAAAATAATAGAAGAAAAGAAGAAGAAAACAAGTGGATTAATATCCACTTCGTGCGGAAAAAAGTGCATTTAATTAATTGTACACTCTCTGCATTTCACTTTAATTCACTTTATTCTATATACTCACTTAGATATACTTAGTATAATTATATACGAATTAGAACGAATCTAAGCTATCTTTCTAACAATAGAATATAGCAATAATACGTAAAAAGATTAATATAAAAAGAAATAACAGATACAAATATTGAATCGAGGTGCCCATTCTATGACAATTCTCAACAACTTACCCCCTATTTTTGTGCCTTTAGTAGGCTTAGTCTTTCCAGCAATTGCAATGGTTTCTTTATCTCTTCATGTTCAAAAAAACAAGATTTTTTAAATCTGATAGATCTGATGCGAGAAATTTCATGTATTTTTTTTTTCAAGACTTAGAGACTTGGACTTGGATTATAACACGGCTATCTATTCAGTATAATATTGTATAAAATGCGGGTTTCTTCAAACATATCAAACATAAATGAAAGTTAAAGGGTTCTTGTGCAAACGTAAATATGATATATGAGTAAATTGGCTAATTGAAAAGAAATTGGGGCGTATGTCTGAACTAAATGTAGAACACATGGATGGGGCTATATGTGTGTAAATAGGAGATTTTATGGGAAAGCTACTATTATTTTAGATCTAAGTCTAGATCTAAGGAATTTTTCCTAAAGATTCACATAAGAATATTGAGAGTTGGTAAAAGTTCCTTTGGAAAAAAAGGAAAGTCAAATTGATTTGGGCAAGTCTCCCCCTTCCAATAAAATACAACTGGATCTAGTATGAGTTGGCAATCAGAACATGTATGGATAGACCTTATAGTGGGGTCTCGAAAAAAAAGCAATTTCTGCTGGGCCTTTATACTTTTTTTAGGTTCATTGGGGTTTTTATTAGTTGGAATTTCCAGTTATCTTGACAGAAATTTGATATCTTTATTTCCGTCTGAACAAATCATTTTTTTTCCACAAGGGATCGTAATGTCTTTCTATGGGATCGCCGGTCTATTTATTAGCTCTTATTTATGGTGCACAATTTCGTGGAATGTGGGTAGTGGTTATGATCGATTCGATAGAAAAGAAGGGATAGTGTGTATTTTTCGTTGGGGATTTCCTGGAAAAAATCGTCGCATCTTACTCCGATTCCTTATGAAAGATATTCAGTCGATCAGAATCGAAGTTAAAGAGGGTATTTATGCTCGGCACGTCCTTTATATGGAAATCAGAGGCCAGGGTCCCATTCCTTTGACTCGTACTGCTGAGCCACGAGAAATTGAGCAAAAGGCTGCGAAATTGGCCTATTTCTTGCGTGTACCAATTCAAGTATTTTGAAATGAACTGAAGTGAAGAATAAACAATTTTCTTAGCGGGAGGTCAAGGTCAAAATCCGAAGTCAAGAGTTCTCTTTCTTATAGCATAATTTAACTGAAATTCTTTTAGAATACTAATGAATCAAAAACGGCTTATATTCTATATACGCAAAAATTCGAAAACAAAACCCTTTTTGCCCTCTTATCCAAAAAATTTTTTATGCGTATGTAAATTCCCTAAATTCCGTAAATTCACTAAGAAAAAGAGTACCAAACAAATCTAAATAACTAACGGGACTCATTTGATAGATCAAAAAAAGTATTTTGGAAAAAGATATAGAGAAAAAGATATAGAAAAAAGATATTCTCTTTTTATTTTTAATTTTTATACTATTAGAAATTTATAGGTTTGAAGCCTTGTAATAAAACTTATGCTTGATATAAGACTTTAGATCGTATAGAGTTAACGAATGAAGTCGATTCATTAAAAATTCACAGATGCAAAATGAAAAAAAAAGCATTTACCAGTATTCTCTATTTTACATCTATAGTATTTTTGCCCTGGTGGATCTCTTTTTTATTTAAAAAAAGTCTGGAATCTTGGATTATTTATTGGTGGAATACAAGTAAATCCGAAACTTTTTTCAATGATACTCAAGAAAAGAGTATTCTAGCAAAATTCATAGAATTAGAGGAACTCCTCCTCTTGGACCAAATGGTAAAGGAATACCCGGAACCACATCTACAGAAGTTTCGTATCGAAATCCAAAAAGAAACGATCGAATGGATCAAGATACACAATGAGGATCGTATCCATACAATTTTGCGCTTCTCCACAAATCTAATCTGTTTCGTTATTCTAAGCGGTTATTATATTCTAGGTAAAGAAAAACTTATTATTCTGAATTCCTGGGTTCAAGAATTCGTATATAACTTAAATGACACAATAAAAGCCCTTTCTATTCTTTTTTTAAGCGACTTATGTATAGGATTCCATTCAACCCGCGGTTGGGAACTAATGATTGGCTCTGTCTACAAAGATTTTGGATTTACTCATAATGATCAAATTTTACCTGTCCTTGCTTCCATTCTTCCAGTCATTGTTGATACGATTTTTAAATATTGGGTCTTCTATTATTTAAATCGTATATCTCCGTCACTTGTAGTGATTTATCATTCAATGAGTGATTGAAATGAAAAAGGATCCCCTGATCCAAATGGAATGTTTGTTATCTTGTCCATAAGTAAAACATTCAAAATCTTACTGTTTTTATATTATGCACTTCTTTTCTCTATACATCCAAGAAATTCGGATTCCTCCTAGATTTTAGTAAAAATTTTTCAGTAAATAGCAGCTTGGTAGATAGGGAACTTTACTAGGAACCCACCTAATTTTATTGTAGAAATTTTGGGGATCAACGATTGGACCATGCAAACTAGAAAGACCTTCTCTTGGATAAAAGAAGAGATTACTCGCTCCATTTCCGTATCGCTCATCATATATATAATAACTCGGGCATCTATTTCAAATGCATATCCCATTTTTGCACAGCAGGGTTATGAAAATCCACGCGAAGCAACTGGCCGTATTGTATGCGCCAATTGTCATTTAGCCAATAAGCCCGTGAGTATTGAGGTTCCCCAAGCGGTACTTCCGGATACTGTATTTGAAGCAGTTGTTCGAATTCCTTATGATATGCAACTGAAACAAGTGCTTGCCAATGGTAAAAAAGGTGCCTTGAATGTGGGGGCTGTTCTGATTTTACCTGAGGGGTTTGAATTAGCCCCTCCCGATCGTATTTCGCCCGAGATAAAAGAAAAGATAGGTAATCTTTTTTTTCAGAGTTATCGCCCGACTAATAAAAATATTCTTGTGATAGGCCCTGTTCCTGGTCAGAAATATAGCGAAATAACCTTCCCTATTATTTCTCCGGACCCTGCTACTAAGAGGGGCGTTCACTTCTTAAAATATCCCATATATGTAGGCGGAAACCGGGGAAGGGGTCAGATTTATCCCGACGGGAGCAAGAGTAACAATACGGTTTATAATGCTACAGCAACAGGTATAGTAAGCAAAATCATACGAAAAGAAAAAGGGGGATACGAAATAATCATAACGGATGCGTCAGAGGGACGTCAAGTGACGGATATTATACCCCCAGGACCAGAACTTCTTATTTCAGAAGGCGAATCCATCAAACTGGATCAACCATTAACAAGTAATCCCAATGTGGGTGGATTTGGTCAGGGGGATGCGGAAATAGTACTTCAAGACCCATTACGTGTCCAAGGCCTTTTGTTCTTTTTGGCATCTGTTATTTTAGCACAAATCTTTTTGGTTCTTAAAAAGAAACAGTTTGAAAAGGTTCAATTATCCGAAATGAATTTTTAGATCTACGGATTTATCAACATAAAGTTCTTCAAAAGAAGAAAATTTTTGTTGAAAGTGATGTATGATCAAAAAAGTTGTGTAAAGCCTTTTGCTTTTTTT